ACTCCGATAGTATTATCGATCATATCAATGCAAAGGAAATGAATGCATTTCCATACTATTCAATTTTAAGTATAAGTAGGAAATTCATTAAGTGAAATAGATAAAATAAAACAGAATCTTTATCTATTTTACTTAATTATACTAGATCTTACGGAGCCTACTCATGCACAACATGCTTTAGATCTGATCATAGAAAAGATTCTCTTCAAGTAAACCGGCCTATCTTCTGTATAGAGGTTGTACAATGGTTGGAACAAAGACACATTTGGTTGTGAATTCAAATGTGGCAGACATATATCTACACAGACAAATCAATAGTTCAAGTCACACACTCCCATAATCCATTTTCTCTTCGGAGCATTCCCTTCAACTACACAATATTAGTTATTTGACACGATTAGTTGAAGGGAAATATCCAAATCCATGTCTTATTATTTTCAATAATCCATACTTGTAGCAATAAAATACTATTATTCCTCCTCTTTTCTTAATGGTAAATGATTGATTACAAATATCTATTATATATCTTCTCTATAAAGGACCAGAAATACCCTGTTTACGTATCATTGGAAAGTGCATTAACATAAATACAGCAGTAAGAAGTGGCAATACAAAAGTGTGTAAACTATAAAAACGAGTCAAGGTGGATTGTCCCACACTAGCACTTCCGCGCAATAATTCTACCAAAGGCGATCCTATTACAGGAATAGCCTCAGGCACACCTGTTACAATTTTCACCGCCCAATAACCAATTTGGTCCCGAGGTAAGGAATAACCGGTTACGCCAAAAGATGCGGTCAATACTGCCAGAACCACACCCGTAACCCAAGTCAATTCGCGAGGTTTTTTAAATCCGCCGGTGAGATACACACGAAAAACATGTAGAATCATCATTAGGACCATCATACTTGCCGACCATCGATGAACTGATCGGATTAACCAACCAAAGTTAGCTTCCGTCATTATGTATTGAACAGAGGCAAAGGCTTCAGTAACGGTCGGGCGGTAGTAAAAAGTCATAGCAAACCCTGTAGCTACTTGTACTAAAAAACAGGTAAGCGTAATTCCCCCTAAACAATAAAATATATTGACATGGGGAGGAACATATTTACTAGTTATATCATCCGCAATCGCTTGAATCTCGAGGCGCTCTTCGAACCAATCATAGACTTTATTGAGATAGGTGAAAATCCCCCCCTCAGAACTGTATATGAGACTTTCATCTCGTACAGCTCAAGCAAAAACACCCCAATAAAAAAAAGAATAGTCGGATATGTAATAGAAAGTTTGAAACTTCTTAATCTCCAATTCAATCTTCTTTAAATGTACGAAAGAAGAAAAAAATCCGAAACTTCTTCTTTGTGGTGATAATACCAAAATATCAAGTTGGCTCGACGGGCCTCTTGAATCCTCTCTTTCCCTTCTTTTTTTGTCTCTAATGTAATGTGGCTTTTTTGCTTTCTTTATTATTGACTTGATAGGAATTCTCTTGTTAAGACCCTATGAATCGATTCAAACCTCAGATTCATACTAGAACCGTGATGATTCAACAAAAAATCATAAGCTAACCCAAGAATTCCCTGAGTAAGAACCGTTGGTTCATCATGTATTCCATAAATTAAATAAAATGACTAAAAAAAGAAAGATTTTTCTTTTTTTTTTTTTCAAATTGAATTTTTTTTGCAGTCCGGGCACGAGGTCAAATATTAAGTATGAATCATAGTTCAAATATTTCTTAATCTAGTTCCTATAGTTCGTGTTCCAGATACTCGAATAAATATCCGACGAAGTAGAACCACCCCTATCAAGGCGACAGACCTATTCTCTGTACTATCAATAGAATCAATTATAACAAGTCACACACTCATATTCCGGAAATACAGAAAGAAATTCCACGGTCGAACTACCAAAACAGAATAGGCCAGAAATTCGAGTTCTAACGGATTGATTTTTTATTCAATAGGATTTTGTGATTCTTATAGATTTAATTCATTGAAATTCCATCCAATAAAACGGAAGAATTATAAATCTCCAAAATAATAGATAGAAATACCGCAAATAGGGCCATTGCGACACCCATCAAAGGAGTCGTTCCCCACCCCGGAGCTACTTTACCATATTCCGAATTCAATGGTTTTAATAAACTCCCTACAGTAGTTCGTCTTGGACCCGATCTAGAACTGTTCTCAACAGTTTGTGTAGCCATAAATCTTATTGTATTCATTGAGATCTGTTGACTTTGTATACCATTCCGTTGTAAATAAACGATCTTATAATAGATCCGTTTGAGTCTTGAAATTATATAATCATAATGGAAACAGCAACCCTAGTCGCCATCTTTTTATCTGGTTTACTTGTAAGTTTTACCGGGTACGCCTTATATACCGCTTTTGGGCAACCTTCTCAACAACTAAGAGATCCATTCGAGGAACACGGGGACTAGTTGAATTGAAGTAATGAGCCTACCAACATTGGTAGGCTCATTACTTCAATTGAGAGA